AAAAATTGTTTTCACTCTCAATTATAAATGAAATTTCTATAAAAAATTATATAGAAAAGTTTTGTATAAATAAGATTCATAGTATCCTTCTTATTATTAATCGCCTAGAATTTGAACAGAAACTAAATCCATTTGATAGAAAAGCATGCGCAAAGCAAATTTATTATTTATTGAACTTAATCAATGAATTTGCTGTAAAATCAACATCAAGTTTAAATTTTAAAAGACCCTTTTTAGTTCCTGAACACGAACAAGTAAGAATTGATTCAGAAGATAGAATAAAAATTTTCAAATTTTTATTTGATGCAGATAGAACTCTTCCCAACGAGAAAACGAAAAAAAAAAAATCTATTGCACTAAAAGAAATCCATAAAAAAGTCCCTCGGTGGTCATACAAATTAATTAACGATTTGGAACAACAGGAGGGAGAAACTGAGGAAAGTGTGGTAGAAGATCATGAGATTCGCTCAAGAAAAGCCAAACGTGTAGTTATTTTTACTGATAACCAACAGAATACTGATACTGATACTTATAATAATACCCAAGAAACTAATAATACTGATCAAACAGACGAAGTAGCTTTGATACGTTATTCACAACAATCAGATTTTCGTCGAGACATAATCAAAGGCTCCGTGCGTGCTCAAAGACGTAAAATAGTTACTTGGAAATTCTTTGAGGCAGATGTGCATTCCCCCCTTTTTTTGGACCGAATAGACAAATCCCCCCTTTTTTCTTTTGATATTTCCGAACGGATAAACCTAATTTTGAGAAATTGTATGTGGACAAACGCAGAACTCAAAATTTCGGATTATAAAGAGAAAACCACAGAAGAAAGTGAGAAAAAAAAAGAAGAGGATAAAAAAGAAGAAGACAAAAGAAAGGAGAAAGTACGTATAGAAATAGCGGAAGCCTGGGATAGTATTTTACTTGCTCAAGTAATAAGAGGTTTTTTGTTAGTAATCCAATCGATTCTTAGAAAATATATTATATTGCCTTCATTGATAATAGTTAAAAATACCGCCCGTATGCTATTATTTCAATTTCCCGAATGGTCCGAGGATTTAAAGGATTGGAATAGAGAAATGCATGTTAAATGCACCTATAATGGCGTTCAATTATCAGAAAAAGAATTTCCAAAAAACTGGTTAACAGACGGTATTCAGATTAAGATTCTATTTCCTTTTCGTCTGAAACCTTGGCACAGATCTAACCTACGAGCCCCTTATAACGATCCAATGAAAAAGAAAGATTCCAAAAATGATTTTTGTTTTTTAACAATTTTTGGAATGGAAGCTGAATTCCCTTTTGATTCTCCCAGAAAACAACTTTCATTTTTTGAACCTATTTTTAAAGAACTCAAAAGAAAAGTTTTAAAATTGAAAAAGAAATGCTTTCTAATTCTAAGAATTTTAAAAGAAAAAACAAAATTGTTTCTAAATGTTTCAAAAGAAACAAAAAAATGGGTCATTAAAAGCATTCAGTTTTTAAAAGAAATAAAAAAAGAACTCTCAAAAATAAACCCAATTCTCCTGTTTGGATTGAGAAAAAGAAAAGTATATGAATTTGAATTGAGTAAAACTAAAAAAGATTCGATAATCAGTAATTTGATGATTCATGAATCGTCCATTCAAACTATACCTCGGGATTGGACAAATTTTTCATTGACAGAAAAAAAAATGCAGGATCTAACTGATAGAACAAACACAATCATAAATCAAATAGAAAAAATAAAAAATGAAAAAAAGGGGGGATTTCTAATTCCAGATCGAAATATTAGTTCTAACAAAATAAGTGATGATGATAAAAGGTTGGAATCACAAAAAAATATTTGGCAGATATTAAAAAGAAAAAATGTTCGATTAATCCGGAAATCACATTATTTTTTTAAAATTTTCATTGAAAGGATATACATAGATATCTTTCTGTGGATCATTAATATTCCTAGGATCAATACACAACCATTTCTTGAATCAATAAAAAAAATTATTAATAAATACATTACCAATAATGAAACAAGTCAAGAAAAAATTGATAAAACAAATCAAAGTTTAATTCACTTTATTTCGACTCTAAAAAAGGCACTTTATAATACTAATATTAGTAATAAGAATTCAAATAATTTTTGTGACTTATCCTACTTTTCACAAGCCTATGTATTTTACAAACTCTCACAAACCCAATTTATTAATTTCTATTTATATAAGTTAAAATCTGTCTTTCAATATAATGGAGCAGCCCTTTTTATTAAAAATGAAATAAAGGATTCTTTTGTTGGAACACAAGAATTGTTTCATTCTCAATTAAAACATAAGAATCGTCAGAAGTCTGGAATGAATCAATGGACAAATTGGTTAAGGAATCATTATCAATATGATATATCTCAGATTAGATGGTCTAGACTAGTAACACAAAAATGGCGAAATAGATTCAATCAACACTGTATGAATCAAAATAAGGATTTATGCAATTCATCTAAAAAAATGAAATTTATTCACTACGAAAAACAAAATAATTTTGAAAAGGCTTCATTACTGAATCAAAAGGAGAGTTTTAAAAAACAATATAGATATGATCGGTTAGCATATAAATCTATTAATTCTGAAGATACGAAGTACTCTTCAATTTATGAATCGCCATTTCACGTAAAAAATAACCAAGAAGTTTTTTCGAATTCCAACACACATAAACGAAAATTATTTAATATGATGGAAGGTATTCCTATTATCCCTATCAATAATGATCTAGTACAAGATGATATTAGAGATATGGAGAAAAATATGGATAGAAAATATTTTGATTGGAGAATTATCCATTTTTGTCTTAGAAAGAAAGTCGATATCGAAGCCTGGATAAATATTGATACTGACAGTAATAAAAAATCTACTAAGGCTAAGCTTAATAATTATCAAATAATTGATAAAATAAAAAAGAAAGATCTTTTTTACCTCACGATTCATCAAGATCAAGAAATCAACCTATCCAATCAAAAAGGGTTTTTGGATTGGATGGGAATGAATGAAGAAATATTAAATCGTCCCATATCAAATCTTGAACATTGGTTCTTCCCAGAATTTTTGATACTTTATAATTTGTATAAAACTAAACCGTGGTTTATACCAATAAAATTACTTCTTTTAGATTCTAATATAAATGAAAACGCTACTGATATTGAAAACAAAAGCATCGCTGGAAATAAAAAAAGAGATCCTTTTATATCCTCCAATGAAAAAAAATCTCTTGAATTAAAAAAACGAAATAAAGATCAAAAAGAATCCGCGGACCAAGCAAACCTTGAATCCGCTCTTTCAAACCAAGAAAAAGATGTTGAAGAAGATTATATGGGATCGGACATGAAAAAACATAAAAATAAAAAGCAATACAAGAACAATACAAAAGCGGAGTTTTATTTCTTGCTAAAAAGGTATTTGCATTTTCAATTGCGATGGGATGATATTTTAAATAAAAAAATAATAAATAACATCAAAGTATATTGTCTCCTGCTTAGACTGATAAATCCAAGAGAAATAACTATATCCTCTATTCAAAGGGGAGAAATGAGTCTGGATATTCTGATGATTCAGAAAAATTTAACTCTTACAGAATTGATCAAAAGAGGAATTTTTATTATTGAACCGATTCGTCTATCTATAAAAAATGATGGACAATTTATTATGTATCAAACCGTTGGTATTTCATTGGTTCATCAAAGTAAACACCAAATTAATCAAAAATACCGAGAAAAAAACCATGTTGATAAGAATTCTGATGATAAGAATTCTGATAAAGTCATTACCAAATATCAAAAGATGACTGGAAATAGAGATAAAAATAATTATGATTTGTTTGTTCCTGAAAATCTTTTATCACCCAGACTTCGGAGAGAATTTAGAATTCTAATTTGTTTCAATTCTAGGAATAGAAATAATATGCATAAAAATTCAGCATTGGGGAATGGGAATAAGGTAAACAGCCAGGGTTTGGATAAAAGCAAAGGATTAAAAAAAAAACTTATTAAATTAAAGTTATTTCTTTGGCCCCATTATCGATTAGAAGATTTAGCTTGTATGAATCGGTATTGGTTTGATACCAATAACGGCAGTCGTTTCGGTATGGTAAGGATACATATGTATCCGCGATTGAAAATTTATTACTAGTCCATTTTTGCTTTGCTATATTTCCCATCCCATATCACAGCGGGTCTATGACGACAAAGAGGTGCACACATCCATTGTCTTACATTACATTCTGATACATGATACTAATTCAATGACCTATCAATTCGATCTAGAAATGAATCAATAAAACCTTCTGATTGTAGGACTAAGTTTTTATCTTTTGGGAGTGCAGAAAACAACCACCCTTTTGTATACCTTTTCAAATGTATACCTTTTCAAATCGAATTTAAAAATGAAAATCGGATTGATTCAATTTGATTTAAAAAAATCCAAAATTTATAACGAAATTAAGATTATTGTCTATACCAAACTAAAACGAGTGACATTATTATTACTGATCAATAAATATATCTATCAACAAAAATATCTTAAAAAAGGAGGGGGTTTCATTTTATGGTAAAAAATTCATTCATCTCAGTTATTTCACAAGAAGAAAAAGAAGAAAACAGGGGATCTGTTGAATTTCAAATATTTAGTTTCACCAATAGGATACGAAGACTTACTTCACATTTACAATTACACAAAAAAGACTATTTATCTCAGAGAGGTCTACGTAAAATTCTGGGAAAACGCCAACGACTGCTATCTTATTTGTCAAAGAAAAATAAAATGGGTTATAAAGAATTAATTAATCGGTTGGATATTCGGGAATTAAAAACTCGTTAATTTGAAGAGGCATTTTGAATTATTTGATTTATTAGATCTTGAATTTGAATGAACTTTTTTTCATTTTCAGAAATTCATGAAAGAATGAATTAAGGAAAAACCTATGAATATACCAGCTACAAGAAAAGACCTCATGGTAGTCAATATGGGTCCCCACCATCCATCAATGCATGGTGTTCTTCGACTTATCATTACTCTAGATGGTGAAGATGTTATTGACTGTGAACCAATATTGGGTTATTTACACCGAGGGATGGAAAAAATTGCGGAAAACCGAACAATTATACAATATTTGCCTTATGTAACACGTTGGGATTATTTAGCTACTATGTTCACAGAAGCAATAACGGTAAATGGACCGGAACAGCTGGGAAATATTCAAGTACCTAAAAGAGCCAGCTATATCAGAATAATTATGTTGGAGTTGAGTCGTATAGCTTCTCATCTGTTATGGCTCGGTCCTTTTATGGCGGATATTGGTGCACAGACTCCTTTTTTCTATATTTTCAGAGAAAGAGAATTAGTATATGATCTATTCGAAGCTGCCACCGGTATGAGAATGATGCATAATTATTTTCGGATCGGGGGAGTAGCGGCTGATCTACCTCATGGCTGGATAGATAAATGTTTGGATTTCTGCAATTATTTTTTAACAAGGGTTGCTGAATATCAACAACTTATTACACGCAATCCAATTTTTTTAGAACGAGTCGAGGGGGTAGGCATTATTGGTCGAGAGGAAGTAATAAATTGGGGTTTATCGGGACCAATGCTGCGAGCGTCCGGAATACAATGGGATCTTCGTAAAGTTGATCAGTATGAGTGTTACGACGAATTTGATTGGGAAGTACAGTGGCAAAAAGAAGGAGATTCATTGGCTCGTTATCTAGTCCGAATTGGTGAAATGATAGAATCCATAAAAATTATTCAACAGGCTCTCGAAGGAATTCCGGGGGGGCCATATGAGAATTTAGAAATCCGATACTTTGATAGAGAAGGGAATCCAGAATGGAATGATTTTGAATATCGCTTTATTAGTAAAAAACCTTCTCCTACATTTGAATTGCCGAAACAAGAACTTTATGTGAGAGTCGAAGCCCCAAAAGGAGAATTGGGGATTTTTCTGATAGGGGATCGGAGTGGTTTTCCTTGGAGATGGAAAATTAGACCGCCGGGTTTTATCAATTTGCAAATTCTTCCTCAGTTAGTTAAAAGAATGAAATTGGCTGATATTATGACAATACTAGGTAGTATAGATATCATTATGGGAGAAGTTGATCGTTGAAATGATAATTGATACACCAGAAGTACAAGATATCGATTCTTTTTCTAGATTGGAATTTTTAAAAGAGGTCTATGGAATTATATGGTTATTTATTCCTATTTTTACTCTTGTATTGGGAATCACAATAGGCGTACTGGTAATTGTATGGTTAGAAAGAGAAATATCCGCGGGAATACAACAACGTATTGGACCTGAATACGCCGGCCCTTTGGGAGTTCTTCAAGCTCTAGCAGATGGGACAAAACTTCTTTTCAAAGAAAATCTTTTTCCATCTAGAGGGGATACTCGTTTATTCAGTATCGGTCCATCCATAGCAGTTATATCAATTTTAGTAAGCTATTTAGTAGTTCCGTTTGGTTATCGCCTTGTTTTAGCGGATCTCAATATTGGTGTTTTTTTATGGATTGCCATTTCAAGTATTGCTCCCATTGGACTTCTTATGTCAGGATACGGGTCAAATAATAAATATTCCTTTTTAGGTGGTCTACGAGCTGCTGCTCAATCGATTAGTTATGAAATACCATTAACTTTATGTGTGTTATCCATATCTCTACGTGCGATTCGTTGATATATAGACATAAGCTTTTCTTTATTCTTTCTTTCTAGGAAAGTGGTGGAATGAATTGAGTAGAGTAGATATCTTCATTTTTTTTTATTAATTATTCGGATTTCGGATTGAAGAATTAAATCAAATAGTTATATGAGTGAAAAAAAACAGCTTATATATAATATATAAATAAGTATAAATAAGATAATTTAGAATATATAAATTCGCAGTAAAAATATTGAGTCTCATTTTCCATGTATAAGAGTTAAAGAGTTAAGCGGAAATAAACATAAGAAACCGTTTACCCCAAGATTGGTTGATTAGTCATCCTGACTTGAAGCGGGCTCAAAAGATCCACCGTATTGAGTTTTCACTATTATTTGTATGTATTACCATACACGTATTATCATAACGGGGGGTTGAACAAAAACGAGTGGATGGTTAGAAACACCAAGATATGAAACGGATTTGTAATGGAAATGGAGATTATGTAAATTATCCAAAAGAACATTTTGACATAATATACAAACTAAAGAATACTAATTGGGGCTTAAAGTTGGTAGAAATTATTAGGCAGTACTCCCCAAGGCACGATTCCAATCCAGAGTATGCTCCTATCCACCGATTAAATACATAACTATTGGGAACGAAAAAACCCTTTACTTTCTTTTGTAAGCCCTCTTTTTCTCAGAAATAGAAAGAAGAATAGGAACGAAAAAAAAAAAAGAGAAAGAAACCCAATTCCAATAAAAAAAAATATTTTTTATCTTTTTTCATATCCATATTCATATATATAGAATATATAGAATTTGTATCATAATTCA